ACAATCAACCGATGAATTATTACTTCATTATTCCATCACTTAAGATCTATCCGAAAAACAAAAAAAGAACTAAGAACTCTGAATTGAAATAATAATATTACTGAATCATCAGAGCTACTTCGATATCTCGTTTTTAGTTCCTATCCGTGGAGTCTTTGTAAATCTATATGGTTCCAATTCTTCCATTTCTTTGTTCCGAACCATTCCATTCTTTCAATTCTTCGCTCTTTCTCTTCTATATGCATGCTTGACTTCATTTGTTTATTCATTCAATCCACAGTCACAGATAAAACGGAAGGGCTTGCATTGGAATCCGTCTAAATTCAGTGGGATGGGAAATAATATATATGGATAGCCCATATATAACTAGTGAATATCTAATATCACATATACATTGTTTCTTTAATAACGTAAACCATCCGTATCTTCTATTGAACTGGATTCTAGAATCATTCTTCGAAACATATACAGGGATTGGCTTAGAGCCCTTACATATACCCAGCTCGACCCCCCTTACTTTTTTTTAATTCTTTAATATCATACATTTTTTTTTTGCTCCTATTCTAGATCGTATATACCGGTATGAGTTGGGATAAGCTTTTTTTTAAGACCATTTCGGAAGCTAGTCAATGATGACCCTCCATGGATTCACCTATATAAGCTGCGGCTAAAGTTGCAAAAATAAGAGCCTGAATCCCGCTTGTGAATAATCCAAGGAACATGACAGGTATAGGAACCACCGAAGGTACTAAAGAAACAAGAACAACAACTACTAATTCATCCGCTAATATATTCCCGAAAAGTCGAAAACTAAGTGATAAGGGTTTTGTGAAATCTTCTAGGATGTTAATTGGTAAAAGTATTGGAGTTGGTTGAATGTATTTACCGAAATAACCCAATCCTTTTTTGGTAAGACCCGCATAGAAATATGCCACTGACGTAGGTAAAGCTAAAGCAACAGTAGTATTTATATCATTCGTGGGTGCAGCTAACTCTCCATGCGGTAACTGTATGATTTTCCGGGGTAAAAGGGCACCTGACCAGTTAGAAACAAAAATAAATAGGAACATAGTTCCAATAAAGGGAACCCAAGGACCATATTCTTCTCCAATCTGAGTTTTGCTCAAGTCTCGAATGAATTCGAGGACATATTCGAAGAAATTCTGACCGTCGGTTGGAATGGTTTGTGGATTCCGAACAGCTATAGTGGCTGAACCTAATAAGATAGCAATTACAACCCAAGAAGTGATAAGTACTTGGGCATGGACTTGGAAACCCCCTATTTGCCAATAAAAATGTTGGCCTACTTCCACATCGGATATATCGTATAACACTTTTAGTGAGTTGATGGAACAGGGTAAAACATTCATATTGCCCTCTGACATAAATAGAACTTAAAAAGGAATTATTTTGATTCAGCCATCTCGTATCTCTTTCTCAACTCGTCTACTTTGAATCAATCGTATATTTCGGATCCCAAGTGATCACATAATATCCCCAGTGATTTTGATCTCTTTTTTGAGACTCAGGGATAGTAACCGATTCAATCAATTTATGGAGTTTCCAAAGTCATTGACTTATCCTATTATTAATCAACAATTTCTTATATAGCTAGAACCGCCCTCACAAATTGCGGATACTAATTTGTTAAGAATCAATCGGATTGAAGCTATAGCGTCATCGTTCGCTGGAATCGGAATATTTGCGAGATCCGGGTCACAATTTGTATCGATTAAACAAATTGTTGGAATCCCCAAAGTGAGACATTCTCGAAGAGCCGTATATTCTTCTTGCTGATCAACGATGATTACAATATCGGGTAACCCCGTCATATATTTGATCCCGCCCAGATAGGTTTGCAAGTGAGATAATTGCCTCTTCAACATTGCTACATCTCTTTTCGGGAGACAGTTGAGTTTCCCCGTATTTTGTTCCGATCTCAAGTTCCTGAACCTATGAAGTCTCATTTCTGTAGTGGACCAATTCGTTAACATACCACCGAGCCATTTTTTATTAACATAATGACACCGAGCCCTTATTGCAGCTGATGCTACTGAATTGGCTGCTTTATTTTTGGTACCAACTATTAAGAAGTGTTTTCCTATACTTGCTGCATCAAAAACTAAATCACAGGCTTCTGACAAAAAACGAGCAGTTCGAGTAAGATTTGTAATATGAATACCTTTACGCTTTGAAGAGATGTAAGGTGCCATTCTAGGATTCCATTTCCTAGTACCATGGCCAAAATGAACTCCTGCTTTCATCATCTCTTCAAAATTCATGTTCCAATATCTTCTTGTCATTTCTCCCCACATTTTCTCTCTTTTTTTTTTTTATTTAAGAGGTACCTGAAATAAATAATTGTTCCGACGGAACCTTCTACCGGAGATTGACCGTTAATACCCAGTCCAAGTCATTAATTCCTTTCTATTCGTTATTATCTTTATTACCAAATCAAATGACCAGGACCCTATAGTTAAAAGAAAAGAATGAATCTGTC